TATTATTTCTATCTATTTTTTTATTAATATTCTTTTTCTCTTTTTTTTTTTTGCTTTTAAAAATTTATTCTATTTCTATTAATTATTATTAATTAATAATAGAAATAGATAATAGAAAATAAGAAGTATTATTATTATACTTTCTAATAAATTATTCTTATTTATTGACAATTAGAATAACCTATTCGTACAATGGGCATCATATGATTCTGATGGACGTTGGGCAAATAAGCCCCTATCGTCTAGTGGTTTAGGACATCTCTCTTTCAAGGAGGCAGCGGGGATTCGACCTCCCCTGGGGGTAGGGTACTACAAAAGGAGGTTGATCATGGATTACCAATAAACCTCAAATGGGTTTTCCTGGGTCGATGCCCGAGCGGTTAATGGGGACGGACTGTAAATTCGTTGGCAATATGTCTACGCTGGTTCAAATCCAGCTCGGCCCAACAATTCGCCAATATACCATGAGATGATATAACCCCCCTGTCCTTCAGAAATACCCGATACGGAGGAATAACAAAGAATCAAAATTTCTGCTAGATCCCTTATTTCCCTGGGATTGTAGTTCAATTGGTCAGAGCACCGCCCTGTCAAGGCGGAAGCTGCGGGTTCGAGCCCCGTCAGTCCCGACAGATTCAATAAGTACATCAATCAGCTTTCCTTTTTCTGTTAACGGGGGAACAAGAAGAAAAATTTCATTCCCAAAGGGGTTCTTTTTTCTTTCCTTTTTCGTTTCGCCCTTCTCATCAAACAACTAGATAGGAGAATTTTCGTTACTTCAACTAGGACTCATTGGTAGTAGAAAGACATATGTAGATTAGTACAATTGATGGAGCAATATAGTCAGTATTCCAAGAGAGACTGAGTCTGCTTTTTCGATGGAATAGAGGACTATATGTTTCTCAAGCGCACATACAAAAAAATGGAATTCCTTTCGTGTACAATACAAAACAAAATGAATTTAACAGAATTCCCCTGATAGAATACTTTTCCGGCTTAAAAAATAGCCCCTTCCGGCTCTGTTTTTGTTTGTGTAACCTCAATTACGAATGTGAAATTGAAAAAATCTCTTTCATTCAAAAGTACTTTTTGAGTGGGCTGGGAATCCTATTTTGGATTCAGTATGGATAAAACGTCTTCTTATGTTATACTATTCAATTCGCGACGACGAATTGATTTGATAGCTCAGATATTGTTATTCATGATATTGATCTGATTTAAGATCATTGAGAGGTAATTCATTCATTGAATTTACCGGCGAAAGATTTATCATCTCTATGGGATTAAATCCCGAGTTATTGTGAAGTAAAAAAAAGATGAGATTATGGAAGTAAATATTCTTGCATTTATTGCTACTGCGCTGTTCATTCTAGTTCCTACTGCTTTTCTGCTTATCATTTATGTAAAAACAGAAAGCCAAAATCAAAATAAAAAGGATTAATTAATTTGAATGAAACTTGACTTCTGAGTTCTTATCAACGATTGAAGAAAAAAGGAAAATGATTCCAAGATTCCAATTTCATGTCTTAAAAGAAATGAGCGGATTATAATCGACAGTATTCTATCAGATCCGATACTATAGTATAGTAAGAAAGAAATATAGATTTCTTTCTTACTATCTATTAGTGTTATTGTAGTGTATAAAGTTCTACTTCTTCAATTTAAATGCAATAATTGTTTTACTTTAGATAATTGTCTTACTTTATAGTTCTACTTTATAGATTTCTTATTCTTTGCAATCTTAGTTTCGTGATCTATCGAAAGAATCAAATCAAAGAAGGAAAAAGCATTATGAGCATTAACATATATATATATTAAAGAGTAGTAATCTTTTTTCTAGCATTTCAAAGAAAAAATGGATTGATCCATTGACAGGAGTTCTATGGGCACTTCTTCGGATTTTGAAAGGGAATAAATAATAAACCTCGCCGATTATTAATGCTTGAACCCTGATATTAAGATATGAAATGAGTCGATAAAGTAGAAATTCCATTTCGCAAATCATAAAAGAATATCGTTAAGTGCGCGCAATATGTGACTCGCCCAAGGCAAGATCTTATTATGCATAGCATATCGTTAGACAACGACTACGTCTATATTTTTGCTCATAGAAAGCGCGTATACACTTCAAAAATAATTTTTTGAGCAGTAAAAGTAAAGAGGGAAACAAAAAAGGGAGGTCAGGCCTTCTTCAGTATCTATCTCCAATTATGGTAAGAGCCCGTTCATTGAAATAGAAAATTTAGGAAAAATTTTGTTGGACTAAAATTCCAATAATATGTATCCCTTTCCTTTCGAGATACAAACATGAGAATCATTGAAATATATCTTTCATTGAAAGAATTTTAGTCATATAATACATTACTCCACTAGAATCCAATATAATTCCGAACTGAATATATTTTTTGAAGAATACAAAATGCGGTGCAGAAGGATCTCTAAAACAATTGATACGGTTTGATTCCTCAATCAATTAGTAGTACCTTTAGAGTCCACTTCT